CCTTGATCCACTACTGTCCGAATAGCATTTCCTGCTGCCGTTTGAGCAGCAAAAGGCGTCCCTCTTCTTGTACCCCTGAACCCACAAGTACCTGCAGAGGACCACGAAACCACCCGACCCCGCACATCTGTAACAGTCACAATGGTATTATTGAAACTTGCTTGAACATGAATAACTCCCTTTGGTATTCTCCGTGCATTCTTACGTGAACCAATACGTGCATTCTTACGTGAACCAATTCTCGGTATAGCTTTTGCCATATTTTATCATCTCATAAATATGAGTCAGAGATATATGGATATATCCATTTCATGTCAAAACAAAAAAGATCCTTTTCTTTTAGAAAGATTATCCTTGTCTTTGTTTATGTCTCGGGTTGGAACAAATTACTATAATTCGTCCCCGCCTACGGATTAGTCGACATTTTTCACAAATTTTACGAACAGAAGCCCTTATTTTCATATTTGCCATTCCTTACCTTAATTCTGAATCTACTTCTTGGAAGAAAATAAGTTTCTTGAAATTTTGAATCTCGAGTCGTATTTCCACGGAAAGGAATGTTGAAGTTCAAAAACCACCTAATCCTTCGAATCCTTGTTGCGGAGTCGATAAATTATACGCCCTCTGGTTGAATCATAACGACTTACTTCAATTTTGACTCTATCTCCTGGCAGTATCCGTATAAAACTACGTCGGATCTTTCCTGAAACATAACCTAGAATCAGATCCTCATTATCTAAACGAACCCGGAACATGCCATTGGGAAGGGATTCAGTAATTAAACCTTCATGAATCCATTTTTGTTCTTTCATTCCAGGTAAAACCTCCTTGAAGTATCAACTAATGGAGGAGGAACGATATTAAACAACCCGCCCTTTCTCTTTTTTTTTTCACAAATAGGAAGTTTTGAATCCAATTCGGATAATAGAAGGATTACCATATATAACACAAAATTTCTCCTCCGATTCCTTCTTGTCGAGCTTCTCGATCTGTCATTATACCTCGAGAAGTAGAAAGAATTACAATCCCCATTCCACCTAAAATTCTAGGAATTCGTTGATAGTTAGAATAGATTCGTAGACCAGGTCGACTGATCCGTTTTAAATTTAAAAGATTTCTATAGGGCCTTCTCCTATTCCTTCTATGTCGCAGGGTTAAAACCAAAAAAAATTTGTTGCTTTCCCGATGTTTCCTCACGTTTTCGATAAAACCTTCTCGTAAAAGTATTTTGACAATATTTTCGGTAATATTAGTAGATGCTATTCGAACCACTCTTTTTCTATCCATGTCAGCATTTCGTATAGAGGTTATTATGTCAGCAATAGTGTCTCTACCCATGATGAACTAAAATTATTGGTGTCTCCGAATTTTGATATAATCAACATGTTTTTCTTTTTTACTTCTTTTATTTATCTATGAATATGAATTATTCAAGGTATATGCGTGAGACACAATCTACTAATTAATCTTAATCTATTTTTTCAAATACCCTACTAGAACCATATCACGCTCTTATCTTATAATACCTCGGGAGCTAATGAAACTATTTTAGTAAAATTTAACTGTTTCAATTCCCGGGCGATCGCACCAAAAACTCGAGTTCCTTTTGGATTTCCTTCTTGATCAATGACAACTGCAGCATTGTCATCATATCGTATTATCATACCGTTGTCACGTTTGAGTTCTTTACAGGTACGGACAATTACAGCTCTGACCACTTCGGATCTTTCTAGGGGCATATTTGGTACTGCTTCTTTGATCACAGCAACAATAATGTCACCAATATGAGCATATCGGCGATTGCTAGCTCCTATAATTCGAATACACATCAATTCTCGAGCCCCGCTGTTATCCGCTACATTCAAATGGGTCTGAGGTTGAATCATATCATTTTTTTTTTTTTAATCTGTTCGTTGAATGCAAAGGGCGAAGAAAAAAAAAGAAATATTGTTTGTCCAAAAAAAGAAACCGGCTATTGTTTTTTTTTTTTTTTCATTCCCAAGACCTATTTTTTTTGGTTTTACATTCTTATCCCGAAATAATGAATTGGGTTCGTATAGGCATTTTGGACGCTGCTATTGAAATAGCTTTTCTGGCTATATTTTCTGTTACTCCACCTATTTCATAAAGTATTCGACCTGGTTTAACAACAGCTACCCAATATTCAGGGGATCCTTTCCCCGAACCCATACGTGTTTCTGTGGGTCTTACTGTAACTGGTTTGTCTGGAAATATACGTACCCATATTTTTCCACCACGCCGCGCATTTCGTGTCATTGCTCGTCGTCCGGCTTCTATTTGTCTAGATGTGATCCAAGCGGGTTCAAGTGCTTGAAGAGCATATTTACCAAAACAAATCTGATTACCTCGATAAGATATTCCCTTCATTCTTCCTCTATGTTGTTTACGGAATCTGGTTCTTTTGGGGTTATAGTTGATGGTTGTTTCTCAATTCCATCTCTACTACAGAACTGGACGTGAGAGTTTCTTCTCATCCAGCTCCTCGCGAATAAAAGAATTAAAATAAAAAATATTTAAATTGAGTTAAGATATCCATGTATTTAATGAATAATACACCGAATCGTGGGATTCTTTGAGATTTCATCTAATCTATTAGTAATTTGGATATATAACTAAATATATTAAAGATCTATTTCTATTTATAGATAATATTTTTTTATAAGGTTATAACGTATAACGAATCGTTATTTGATTTTGTCCTTTATCGTATCGAATTGCCCAAAATTTAGCAATCCAAGAAAATCAAGTTTTCGCGGGCGAATATTTACTCTTTCAATATCTATTTCAGTTGTAGGGTTAGCTCATCATGACTTCTCAGAATAGATGAATTGGTTCCCGGTTCGTTCCGCCATCCCGACCAATGAATTATTAGGATTCGTTTTCAATAGAATCTTCTAGATTCATAGGTTCCATCGTTCCCATCGCTCCTTGCTTAATGGTTAGGCCCGAATTCTACAATGGAGCTCTTAATTCAATTTGTTCTTGAGTCAATTTTCTCAGTCTTTATTGGCTCGAGGCTCTTGATTTTTTTTATATGAACAAATTCATTTAATTATCGATAAATCAGTATTGATGCTTTATTACACTGCCTTTTATGAGATAATTCATAGACCTTACATATTGGAATCATATATCATTCATATTTTTTTCTCTCTTTCTTTCACCCTTCCATTTATCCACATCTTTTTCTATATTTCGCTTCACGCCTTAGAATCAGATTGATTTTTCTTTTGTTTATGCAAAAAAGATTTCAGTTGCTACAATGATATGATTGATATATCATATTTTGACTGGTTCTTTAGATCCAGATAATGCGAAGTGATGAGTTGCTTATTAGTTCTATAGCCATACTACGGGCCGGTCTTTTTTTAATCCTAACCCTAAAAAAATTAACGAGTCACACACTAAGCATAGCAATTGTATCAAATGGTGAATTGAATTTTTTTTATTCAACCCTATAGAATTAAGAAAGAATTAAGAATTAGAATTGTTCATTTTTTTTTCTTGAAAAGAAAAAGAATAGACGAGTTTATCATTTTTTGTTCTATTACTGGATAGGAGGGAAAGACAAGTAAAGGTTTATTATTCCTCGTCTATAAACATCCAAATTTTGATGCCTAATACCCCATAGATAGTTCGAACTGTATAAGAACAATAATCAATTTTGGCTCGAATGGTTTGTAGTGGAACCCTACCTTCTCTGATCCATTCGACACGTGCAATTTCTTTTCCGTCGATACGCCCTGCAATTTGTACTTGAATTCCTTTTGTATCTGCTTGTTCAGTTAATTCAATAGCCTTTTTCATTGCTTTTCGAAAAGAAACTCTATTCTTTAATTGTCCGGCTATAAATTCTGCAAGAATATTAGGGTTTCCGTAAGGTTTTGCAATTCTTGTGATAGAAATGTTAAGTTTTCGGTTCACACAATTAAATTCTTTTTGTAGATTCATCTGTAATTCTTCAATTCCTCGCGGTCGGCTTTCTATTAATAACTTTGGGAATCCCATATAGATTATAACCTGGATCAGGTCGATTCTTTTTTTAATCTCTATACGTGCAATTCCCTCGACACCAGAGGATATTCTCATATTCTTTTGTACATAATTCTTGATACAATTCCGTATTTTTTGATCTTCTTGTAGACCCTCGGAATAATTTTTTGGTTGTGCAAACCAAAGGGAATGATGACTTTGGGTTATACCAAGTCTGAAACCAAGTGGATTTATTTTTTGTCCCATATTCCCTCACTACTATACATATCACGATACGTCATATCTCTATACTTATTTTTCCATTTAGGTTTCTTTAACCATGTGAGAAAGTCTGTCTCTACAAATTCGTCTAAGGATATATCCTTCACTACAATAGTTATATGGCAAGTAGGTCTTTTTATTGCATAACTACGTCCTCGAGCTCGGGGTTTTAATTTTCTCACGATAGTACCCTCATTGACTTCGGCTTTACTAATAATTAAATTTGCTTCATTGGAACCCAGATTGTAACTAGCATTTGCTGCTGCCGAATAAACCAATTTAAAAATGGGATAACATGCTCGATAAGGCATGAGTTCTAGTATCATAAGCGTTTCTTCATAGGAACGTCCACGAATTTGATCAATTACTCTTCGCGCTTTATGAGCAGACATAGATATATGTTGACCTAAAGCGTATACTTCTGTTTTCCTTTTCTTTAGCATAAGGTTTGCCTCCTACTAATGAATGATAAGCATCTATATTTCTTTTATTAACGGCGAGATCGATTATCGCTTTTTGCATGTCCTCGGAAATTTAAAGTAGGTGCAAATTCTCCCAATTTGTGGCCTACCATACGATCTGTTATATAAATAGGTAAATGCTCCTTTCCATTATGGATAGCAATAGTATGGCCGATCATTGTGGGTATAATGGTAGATGCCCGGGACCAAGTTACTATTATTTCTTTTTCCGCTTTTGTGTTAAGCTTATCAATTTTTTTTAAT